TAAGGGATTCGAACAACTGCTTCAAATACAGTATCAGGAAGCACAGCTTGCGGAACTTCAATATCCACGGGCTTATTAGCTAAATGGCAATTGGCACATACAATTCGTCCAGTTGCTTCTCGTGGATTTTCATAACCCTGCTGCGCAAAAATGGGATATGCATTTGAAATAGATGCCCGAGTTATTACATATATCATAATCGATACAGAAATGGATCGAGTCATCTGTTCCTTTACCCAAGAAAAAGTATTTCTATTTTGCATGGTCCAATCGTTGATCCCGGAATTTCTACAATAAATTAGAAAGGTAGCTAGCTAGTATAGTTCCCTATCCACGAGTCTGCCATTGTACTGGAATAATTGTACAAATATAGGACGAATAACTTGACCAGGTAAACAGGTAGAAGTATAAAGAATCAGTAAGATTTAAAATACTTTCCTTATACACGAAGAAACATTCTAATTTGATTCATATCATTCAATGAATGAGTTCTTCATTCATTCATTGAATGATAAATGACTACAAGTGAAGGAGATACACGATTTAAATAATGGAAGATCCAATATTTCACAATTGTATCTAGAATAACTGGAAAAGTGGAAACAAGACCAGATATAATTTGATCATTATGAGCCAATCCAAAATCGTTGTAGACCGAACCAATTATAAGTTCCCAACCATGGGTCGAGTGAAATCCAATCCATAAATCAGTAACTAAAAGAATTGAAAAAGCTTTTATTGTGTCACTTAAATTATAGAGAAATTCCTGAACCCAAGAATTAAGAATTCTAAGTTCTTCATTACCCAGAATAAAATAACCACTTAGAATAGCGAAACATATTATATTTGTCGAGAAATGCAAAATGATATGTAGATTATACTCATTGTGTGTTTTGATCAATTGTATCGTTTCCTTGTGTATTTCTATACGAAGCTTTTGTATATGTGTGTCCGGGTACTCCTTTATCATTTCGTCCAACAGGAATAGTTCTTCTAATTCTATGAATCTGTCTAGAACGTTTTTCTCTTGAATATTATTCAAAAAAGTTTCGGATTGCCGGGTATTCCACCAATTAGTAATCCAAGGTTCCAGACTTTTCTTAAATGAGAGAGAGACCCACCAGGGCAAAAATACTATAGATATGAGATATGGGAGGGAAGTCGATGTGTGTGTGTTTTTTTTTCATTTTGTATATGTGAATTGTTAATGAATTTACTTCATTCGTCTATTCTATCTGATATTTCTCCGAAGCACGAATTCTATAACAAGGTATCGAACCTATAAATCTATTCCCATTTTTGTCTTAAAATTTCGTCCTTGGATCTAGATATAGAAATAGAATAAGGGTCCTTTTCGGCTAAGATATATATAGAATTCCCGGAGATATCTCAATTGGGAAAATTCGAACTAATTTCATCTAAATTTGATTATTCGTTCGATGAATACTCGAAAACCCACTGGAAGTCACGAATATTCGTCGGATTTCGAGACGAAAAAACTCCCCTCGCATCAATTCATTATTTAGAAATGAATCACCATATAACCAAAGCCCGGAAATAACGTATTAATTCAAATTCTTGAACCTAAAAAGAGAATTTCTATATTACGATTACGAAATCCAAGTTCGGATATATTTGATGAAGCATACTTATTAGATTCTAATTATAGTAGATAATACTTTTTACTAGTATAAAATATAAAAAAATGGAGTTGGTTTACAAAAAATTGCTTTTGATTATAGTTGTTGTTCCATATACGTTCTCCTGCTTTTGTTTTATTCTATGTGGTCTCCTCGACAACGGAACGGGAAAAAATCTAATATGTTTCGCTCGAATGAACATTCTGCGGAAACTTCAGTTGTCTTAAAAGGGGAATTCACAAGTGTCTTTTCTCATGCTGGGAAGACATTTATTCTTCAGTCCATTTCAAAATACTTCAATTGGTACGCGCAAGAAATAGGCCGATTCAGCAGCTTTTTGTTCAATTTCTCGTGGAGTCCAATTATCATCAGTACGAGTCAATGGAATGGCTCCCTGGCCTCTGATTTCCATATAAAGGACACGACGAGGATAAAGACCCTCTTTAATCTCCATTCTGATGGATTGTATATCTCTCATAAGGAAACGAAGGAAAATGCGACGATTTATTCCCGGAAATCCCCAACGAAAAATACATACTATTCCTTCTTTTCTATCAAAGCGGTCATAACCACTACCTACATTCCACGAAATTGTGCACCACAAATAGGAGCTAATGAATAGACCTGCAATCCCATAAAAAGACATCACAATCCCTTGTGGAAAAAAAATTATTTGCTGAGATGGAAATACGGATATCAGATTCCTACCAAGATAACTGGAAGTTCCAACCACTAAGAACCCTAGTGAACCTAAAAAAAGGATACAGGCCCAACAAAAATTACTTGTTTTCCGAGACCCCGTTATAAGTTCTATCCATATATGTTCTGATTGCCAGTTCATACTATACTAGATCCGCTTGCATTCGATTGGAATTGAGAGAATAACCAAAATGAATTTGACTTTACTTCTATTGATCCCGAAGTAACTCTCATCAACTAGCACTATTTTGATGGAAACCATCAGGAGTAATTGGTTATATACGTTGACTTTTTATTTAAAATATTCGCCAATCCATTCATTTTTTACCAGCTATATCCATCCATATATATGCATTTACGCGGATATCATGTGTCCGTATGCATAACAAACAGTTCTTTACTTTGTGTTCAAAAAGAGCCACATATCGTACCATATTAAACTAAATAAATATATGTATTATGATCCCGTTATGATACCGTGTTCAAATAAATTGATGAGAATTGGTTCCGTCGGATCTATACAATCTTATTTTTTTGGACATGAAGAGATAAAGAAGCCATTGCAATTGCCGGAAATACTAGGCCCACTAAGGGCACAAAAATGGAGGGTAAGTTGAGATCTGTCATAGAACGGGTGCCCCTTTCTTTATACCTATTATAAAGATATCTTATCATAAAGATATCTATTTATAAGTAATATTAATGAAATCTATTATAAGTGCAAGGAATGTCGAATTAAATGAAGTGTACTTAATTCATCTTTCATTTTCAAAATGAATTTTTTGATTATTCTTCTCCCATCCTTATCTTCTTTCTAATAAGGAGTTTTTTTTATTAGTATGAACTAAATATAAATACTTGTTCGCTACAAATAATTGAATTTAGTGCTCTACTTGAATTTCAATTTCCTTCATTTTGATTCAAGGGAAAGAAACCGTGTAGTTGAAATAGCTCACTCAGAACACCTTTTAAAGGATTACGTGGTACGATTGAGTCGAATAAGCCCTTCTGGAATAAATACTCAGCTGATTGTGAACCCTCGGGTACTGTCTTATTCAATGTTTGTTCAATTACTCTTTTACCCGCAAATGCAATGTAGGCATTTGGTTCAGCAATAATAACATCTCCCAACATACCAAAACTGGCTGTTACTCCACCGGTTGTAGGAGATGTAAGGATTGAGACGTAGAATAACTTTTTATTTGATTGATAATTATGTAAAACAGAAGAGATTTTAGCCATTTGCATCAAGCTCAAACTTCCTTCTTGCATACGTGCTCCTCCGGAAGCACACACAATAATGACAGGTAGAGATCGATTAGTCGCATACTCGATCAAACGGGTGATTTTCTCGCCAACTACGGATCCCATACTACCCCCCATGAACTCAAAATCCATAACCCCAATTGCTATTGGAATACCGTTTAGTTGACCTACGCCCGTTTGAACAGCTTCAGTTAAACCCGTCTTTCTTTGATAAGAATCGATACGATCTCTATAAGGTTCTTCCTCTGAATGAAATTCGATGGGGTCCATAGAGACCATATCTTCATCCATAGGATCCCAAGTGCCCGGATCAATCGAAAGTTCAATTCTATCTGAACTGCTCATTTTCAAATGATATCCACACTGTTCACAAATATTCATTTTTGACCTAAAAAATTTTTTATAATTTAATCCATAACAATTTTCGCATTGAACCCATAAATGTCTGTATTTTTGATTTATATCGAAATCACTAGATCTTCCTCTTATATTGAAATCACTGTCATTACTATTCGTTCTTATACTAGTACTAGAACTCCCGCTTTCACTACCACTTACACTTTCCGTACAAATGAAACTATAAATATAACTGTCACTAGAATTGTCGGTACCACCTGAAATAGAACTATTAATACTGACTTCAAAACGAAGATAACTATCAATGCAACTATTAATGTGATTAGTCCAACTAGATTGAGTATCATACATGTAATGATAATTGTAGTGATTATTACTATTAGACCCACTATTCAAATAATTAGAAAAAACACTTTCTAGTTCACTCAGAAAAGAACTACCATTGTCAATCTCAAAAATCTGATTTTCAATATCAAAATATACAGAATAACTGTCACCATTACTATCCCTAACTAAAAAAGTGTCGTCCGAGATAAAACTCCAAATATTCCTGATATCAAATAAATAATCAACATTACGGAAAGTATAACTGCTACTATTACTCCAATGGGGAATGTTTTTCCCCGTATCCGTTTTAATAGGCTCTTCACTTCCACTGGTATGTCCAATAGCATCAGAACTATACATTGATTTACTCAGCCCACACCTATGTTCTAGCTTTTCGTTAAACAACATCAAATTGAACCACCATTTTTCCATAGAGTCTTCCCGCCCCCTATTTGATGAAAATACAATAGATGAATAGTCATTCGATAAAGAATCATTTTACTATTTTTTTTTTATTTCCTATCAAAATGAAGCATATGGATCCAATCATTAGGATTGTTAACTAACAACGGGTGAGTATTGAAAGAAATGATTCTTATTTTTGGAGAATCCGGGGTATCCACTTCGATATATATTAGGATCGAATCTTTTCCTCAATTTAAAATAGAAAGACAGGTTTTTCTCATGTCATGTACAAATTCTCAATAACAA